ATGCGTTGATTATTTTCTACAAATCACAAAGATATTGGTACACTGTATATTCTATTCGGAATATGATCAGGATTAGTTGGTACTGCTTTAAGACTACTTATTCGAGCTGAATTAGGACAACCAGGAGCTTTACTTGGGGATGACCAACTTTATAACGTAATTGTTACAGCACATGCTTTTGTAATAATTTTTTTTCTAGTAATACCTATAATAATCGGGGGTTTTGGGAATTGGTTAGTTCCTTTAATATTAGGAGCCCCAGATATGGCTTTTCCTCGGTTAAATAATATAAGGTTTTGATTATTACCCCCTGCCCTACTTCTATTGCTTTCATCAGCTGCAGTTGAAAGAGGTGTGGGAACAGGATGAACTGTATATCCTCCTTTATCAGGAAATCTAGCTCATGCTGGAGGCTCAGTTGATCTCGCAATTTTTTCTTTACATCTCGCAGGTGTTTCATCAATTTTAGGGGCTGTAAATTTTATTACAACTATTATTAACATACGATGACGAGGAATACAATTTGAACGTCTTCCTTTATTTGTGTGATCAGTAAAAATTACAGCTATTTTATTACTCTTGTCCCTTCCAGTACTAGCCGGAGCTATTACTATGCTTCTAACTGATCGGAATTTTAATACAGCTTTTTTTGACCCTGCAGGAGGTGGTGACCCCATTTTGTATCAACATTTGTTTTGATTTTTTGGTCATCCAGAGGTATACATTTTAATTTTACCTGGATTTGGTATAATTTCTCATATCGTGAGTCATTATTCAGCTAAAAAAGAAACTTTTGGTACATTAGGAATAATTTATGCTATGTTAGCTATTGGTGTCTTAGGATTTATCGTGTGAGCTCATCATATATTCACAGTAGGAATGGACGTAGATACACGAGCTTACTTCACTGCTGCTACTATAATTATTGCTGTTCCCACAGGAATTAAAGTATTTAGTTGACTTGCCACAATTCATGGGGCAAAAATTAAATATGAAACTCCAATGTTGTGAGCTTTAGGTTTTATTTTTTTATTTACAGTCGGTGGATTAACAGGGATTGTTCTGTCAAATTCTTCTTTAGATATTATGCTTCATGATACTTACTATGTTGTAGCTCATTTCCATTATGTTCTTTCTATGGGAGCTGTATTTGCTTTGTTTGGAGCATTTACTTACTGATTTCCCTTATTAAGAGGTGTAACTCTTCATAGTCGTTGAACTAAAGCACACTTTTATATTATATTTATTGGTGTAAATGTGACTTTCTTTCCTCAACATTTTTTAGGGTTAAGTGGGATACCTCGGCGTTATTCAGATTATCCAGATTGTTACACAAAATGAAATGTTGTTTCGTCTATCGGATCAATGATTTCATTTGTAGCTGTATTGTACTTTATGGTCATTGTCTGAGAAGCATTGATTTCTCAACGAAGTGTGGTTTGAAGTACTCATTTGAGCACGGCACTAGAGTGAGATAATATTCTGCCTGCTGATTTCCATAATACACCTGAAACAGGAGCATTAGTTATTAACTAATACTTCGTTTAACGAATTCTTAAGATATGGGCCTATGAGGACAATTAGGATTTCAAGACGCAGCTTCACCTTTAATAGAAGAATTAATTTTTTTTCATGACCATGCTATAATAATTCTGGTTATAATTATTAGTTTAGTTGGATATGCCGCCGTATCTTTGATGATAAATAAATATACATGTCGTTCACTAGTTGAAGGGCAAGAAATCGAGACTATTTGAACAATTCTTCCTGCTTTTATTTTAGTATTTCTAGCACTCCCTTCATTACGATTGTTATACCTTCTAGATGAAGTCGGAAACTGTAGTTTAACTGTAAAAAGAATTGGACATCAATGATATTGAAGTTATGAATATTCAGACTTTTCGGACATCGAATTTGATTCATATATAATTCCCACAAATGAATTAGAGCCTGGAGATTTTCGGTTATTAGAAGTTGATCATCGAGTAGTATTACCTACTCAAACTGATGTTCGTGTTTTAGTAACCTCAGCAGATGTAATTCACTCTTGAACTGTCCCTTCATTAGGAGTAAAAGTAGATGCTATTCCTGGTCGATTAAATCAATTAGGATTTTTCATTAAATATCCTGGTGTATTTTATGGACAATGTTCAGAAATTTGTGGAGCAAACCACTCTTTTATACCTATCGTAGTAGAGGCCGTTCCTCTTAAAAATTTCATGGAATGGGTTATTAATGTATCAGACTAAAAAGTTAGTTAAATAATAATATAAGGTTGTCAGCCTTACGTCACTAATTAAATTTAGTACTTTTTACATGCCTCAATTATCTCCCCTAAATTGAATCTTATTATTTATTTTATTCTGGACAGCTGTGCTAACTATATCTGTATTAATTTGGTGATCAACTAAAACTTTTTTTCAAGGAGAAAATTTAGCTCCAACTAGTCAAAAAGAAAATAAGTGAAACTGGTAATAAGAATGCTTGTAGACATTTTTTCTTCCTTCGATGATAATAATCAAGTTTTTATGTCGTTATATATTTTAATATGACTTTTTTCTCTTCTCACAATTATTCTTTTTAGGTCCTCTTACTGAATTATATCTCCTCGTTGAGTTAGGATTATTAGGACATTTAAAGATACTGCATCTTCTCAGGTTTTTCGTTCTTTTGGTATAAGAATAGGAGGATTTATCAATGTTATTACGGGTTTGTTTTTATTTTTAATTTTGATAAACTTAAGAGGACTAGTTCCTTATGTTTTTAGTCCAACTAGTCATTTAGTTGTGTCTCTTTCGCTAGGTTTACCTCTTTGACTTTCTTTAATCGTTTCTGCTATTTTCTTCAATCCTAGTTCAGTGGTAGCTGGACTTCTCCCTATAGGAGCACCCGCTCCTTTAAATCCCTTTTTGGTTATTATTGAAACAGTAAGTATTATGGTACGACCTATTACTCTATCTGTCCGACTGACGGCAAACATAAGAGCTGGTCATATTGTTTTAACTCTAATTGGAAATTATTTGACTGCAAGAATTTTTATATCTTCTGTCTTTTCAATATTTCTTTTATTAACCATTCAAGTCCTATATACAATTTTTGAGTTTGGTATTGGTTTAATTCAGGCATATATTTTCTGTTTGTTAATTACTTTATACTCAGACGAACATCCTCATTAATTTTATAAGTACAGAATACTAGAATTTAAAGTTATTTGTAAAAGAACTTATGTTCATTTTTGGGGTATGAACCCAATAGCTTCTAGTTAGCTTATTTTACAGTTTTGTTGGGGAAACTTAACTCCGTTAATAGATCTACAGTCTATCGCTTCAACTCAGCCACCAAACAAACACACCAGGATATTTCTCCTTTCTCGATTTTGCAGGTCGATGTTTTGTATAAACTATGGCGGGCAAGGTTTAAAGGTATATCTTTATATTAAGCTTTGAAGGCTTATAGTTTACTTAACTTAAAACCTTACCAGGAGGAACTGAACCTCTCCTAAGAAATCAAAATTCTTTGTGCCCTTACACCGCTTTGTAATATTATCTTTTTTAAAAATTTTTAATCTTCTTGCTTGGAAGGCAAGTGTACTTTGTCATACTCAAAAGACTATTTCTAATAAACTACTTTATTCCTTTAGAATGAAAATCTAACGTGCGGTCCTACACCATAGAAACTTCTTTTCCATGAAAGAAATTGAGGTTTAAATTTAATTATGTAAGCAGTAATCAAATCTATTTATAAAAAATAAATAAACTTGGCTCTGATTTATTGATATAACAAGGACTAAAGAATACACATGGTTTTTATTGAAAGAGGCGAGGTAAAAAAGAAAGAGGTATAAATAAACAATTTAAATCTAAATTCTTTTTTAAAGTATTATAAATATATAAAATGCTTTGAAAAGTCCCGCTAACACCAGTGCCGAAGGTTAATTAAAAAGTGCAAGCTTGAATTAATTTAGTACATCAAATCTGGTTAACTTGGTGCCAGCATCCGCGGTTAGACCAAGAGATTAAGTTATATATTAAGGTAAAAAGACAGTTAGGCATTAATTAATCTAGTTTATTGCACATCTATAAAAAGGTAAAATTTGAATATAGATAGCTAATTTAATAATAACTAATTTGCTGAAGCTGTGATAGTCCTGAGGGAAACTGGGATTAGATACCCCATTATTCTTGACTGTAAATCTAATAAAATTTACCAGAGTACTATGAATATTATAAAAATTTAAAACTCAAAGGGCTTGGCGGTGTTTTAGACCTATCAGGGGAACCTGTCTCATAATCGACAATCCGCGTTGAACCTGACCCTATCTTGTATCCAGTTTGTATACCGTCGTCGTCAGGTAACTTTTAAAAAACTAGAAGTTAGCAATAAAAATTTTTTGAATTAAAACGTCAGATCAAGGTGCAGCTAATGATAGGGCGAGGATGGGTTACAATTATTTAATTCATAATTACGGAAAACTATATGAAATATAGTTTGAAGGAGGACTTGAAAGTAAAATAAAATATATAAGCAATTTGAATACGGCTCTGAAACGTGCACACATCGCCCGTCGCTCTCGTTGAAAAATGAGATAAGTCGTAACATAGCAGAGGTAATGGAAATTGTCTCTAGATGAAAAACATAGTATAATTTTAATACATTTCACTTACACTGAAAATATACTTAATAATAAGTTGTTTTTAAACTAGATTTTATGGTATAAATACTTAACTTAACTTAAATTGTAAAAACATTTTTAAACTTAGTAAAGGTGATTAAAATTTATTTTATTATACCCAAAAAAAGTACTGTGAAGGAAGACTCGTAAATTATATTAAAGAAAAAATTAAAATTTGTACCTTTTGTATCATGGTTTAACTAGATATTTATTTTGTATTTAAATGTCTCGAAATCCAATGAGTTATCTTTATTCACTTTATTAGAAGAATGGGACTAATTGTGGCAAAAATTTTCCCAGAAATAAAGATGGAAATGAAATTTTATTCGTATTGGATGATAGCTAGTTCTTCTAAAAGGCATGTAAGTGCTTTAAACCAATTTTACTTTTATAATAAAAAGATAAAATAAACTTTAGTTTAATTAGATTTTTGAGGATAAGCTCGAAGATTATAAATTAATTTGCATATTATTTTAATTAGAATTTAAGCTTGAAAATAGCTATAATCTTGATTTTGTTACAATTTCATTAAATCTCTAAAAAGATAATTAATTTGCTTTATACTTAAATGAAGAAAACTTAAGAACCTAAATAAGCTGAACCTATGTTAAAATGAGTATTAACTAACTTATAATCTTTAATATTGTATATCTTAAGATTAATATTTTTATATCAATTTTAAATTACAAAAAGGAACTCGGCAAACACACATTCTGCCTGTTTAGCAAAAACATGGCTCCTTGTTTATAATATATAAGGAGTCGGACCTGCCCAGTGAAATTTTTTAACGGCCGCGGTACTCTGACCGTGCAAAGGTAGCATAATCATTTGCCTTATAATTGAAGGCTAGTATGAATGGTTTGACAAGAATGTAGCTGTCTCTTTGTAATTAAACAGAATTTTATTTATAGGTGAAGAAGCCTATATTAAATTAAAAGACAAGAAGACCCTATCGAGCTTGAAAGGAATTAATAGGCTAGACAATTAATGATATCAAAAAATTAACTATTATAAATTTTAGTTGGGGCGACTGAGGAACAAAAAAAGCTTCCTTTAAAAATTAAAACTAAACAAGTATTGATCCAAAACATTTTGATTAAAGGAATTAGTTACCGTAGGGATAACAGCATTATCTTTTTTAAGAGCTCTTATCGAAAAAAAGGTTTGTGACCTCGATGTTGGACCAGAATATCCTAAAGATGCAGCAGTCTTTAAGGGTTGGTCTGTTCGACCATTAAAATTCTACGTGATCTGAGTTCAGACCGGCGTGAGCCAGGTCAGTTTCTATCTTTAATTTAAAAAGTAAACTTAGTACGAAAGGACCAGTTTACTGTAATAATAATACTATAACATGATACTATATAATGTATGATTTAATATATCAAATTAGCAAAACAAATGCAATTGACTTAGGATCAATAGATATAGGTGAAACTCCTTTATTTGATATAGTATTTATAAAGGTGGCAGATGAAGTGCATTAGGTTTAAGCCCTAAATATAAAGATGAAATTTCTTTTCTTTATAATGTATATCTCAATCATTTCATCTCTATTTTCTTATATCTGTATTTTACTGGCGGTCGCTTTTTTTACTCTTTTAGAACGGAAAGGACTTAGCTACATTCAATTACGAAAAGGACCTAATAAAGTAGGCCTAATAGGACTACCTCAGCCTCTCGCAGATGCTGCTAAATTGTTAACAAAAGAAATTGCAAAGCCTACAATAGCAAATTATTCTCCTTATTTTGTAGCACCTGTTTTTAGTTTTATTTTAGCTCTTCTTTTGTGACAATTATACCCTAGTTTATATTCTTGTTCATATTTCAAATGAGGCGTCTTGTTTTTTCTCTGTGTATCAGGAATAAACGTTTATGGTACCTTGTTAGCCGGATGAGCATCTAATTCAAAATATGCTCTTTTAGGAAGATTACGGGCAATTGCTCAAACTATTTCGTATGAAGTTAGTATAGCACTAGTTCTTCTTTTTCCTTTGTTCCTGGTAGGTAGTTTTAGCTTTATTGAAATTAAAGAATCACAAGAATTAATTTGGCTAGCTTTTTTAATAATCCCTGTTTCTTTTATATGATTTGTTACTTGTGTTGCAGAAACAAACCGGGCTCCCTTTGATTTTGCAGAAGGAGAATCTGAGTTGGTCTCAGGTTTTAATATTGAGTACGGAGCAGCAGGTTTCGCCCTTATTTTTTTAGCTGAATATGCTAACATTCTAGTTATAAGACTTTTCTCTGCTTTACTCTTTTTTGGAGGAAGATCACTTATCTTTATAGAAAGGGATTTAGGGTTTATATTAAAAGTATTATTTTTTGCTTTTGCATTTATTTGAGTACGAGGAAGTTATCCTCGTTTCCGTTATGATTTATTAATAGGATTAACTTGAAAAGGATTCTTACCCGCTTCATTATCATTTCTTTTACTAATTGCCATCTTAGCTTCATGTATTTATTATTAATTTACCGAAATTGTAGTTTAATCTAAAATATTAGCATTGGAAGCTAAAGCTTGGGTCCAGTCCCACATTTCGAAATGAGTGCTCTAATTATTTTTAGTATAACCTTATCTGTGTTTCTAATACTTCCTTTAATAATACAACCATTAAGCTTAGGTTTAGTAATTATGATTTCAACTTTATTGATATGTTTTATTAGTGCCATCACCTTATCTTCCTGATATGGTTATATTTTATTCTTAATTTATGTCGGGGGCCTTTTGGTTATATTTGCTTATGTGGCTGCTTTATCCCCTAATGTTCTTTTTGGAAAAGGAACTCCTATCCTATTTTTTTCCTTTTTAATTTTTCCTACAGCAATTCTTTTTTATCTGTATCCTTTGATTGACCTATCTTCTATTAGGTATCTTCATGTTTTTAGGGAATTAAAATTTTTAAAAATATATGGAATTGAAATGGTTTCACCTCAAATAATTTCGATTTTAATTGGTTTAGCTATTATTTTATTAATTAACCTAGTTGTTGTTGTGAAAATTTGTTACTATCAACATGCCTCTCTTCGTCCTTTTAATAACTAATATATGCGAAGTCCTATTCGAAAAGCTCATCCAATTCTTAAAGTTATAAACGGACTAGTAGTAGATCTACCTGCTCCTTCAAACCTTTCTATTTGATGAAATTTTGGTTCTCTCTTGGGTTTATGTCTAGTAATTCAAATTGCAACTGGCTTATTCCTAGCTATACACTATACGGCTCATGTTGATCTAGCTTTCAGTTCTGTTATTCATATTAGACGAGATGTAAGCTACGGTTGGTTGTTACGAGCCCTACATGCTAACGGGGGATCATGATTTTTTATTTGTATTTACCTACATATCGGACGAGGGATGTATTACGGATCTTACGTGAATGTTCATACCTGAAATATTGGAGTAATCCTTTTGTTTTTAACTATAGGAACAGCATTTTTAGGTTATGTTCTCCCTTGAGGTCAAATATCTTTCTGAGGAGCCACCGTAATTACTAATTTACTTTCAGCTATTCCTTATGTTGGAAAAATATTAGTTCAATGGGTATGAGGAGGTTTTGCTGTTGATAACGCCACCTTAACTCGCTTTTTTGCCCTTCATTTTTTACTTCCCTTTGCTATTGCTGCCTTTGCTATACTTCATTTATTATTTTTACATGAAACAGGATCAAATAACCCTTTAGGGTTAAATAGAGATGGTGAAAAGGTGCCTTTTCATTCTTACTACACATTTAAAGATTTAGTTGGTTTTGTTGTGGTTCTCTTTCTTTTAAGAATGTTAGCTCTTTTCTCGCCCCAACTACTTACTGACCCTGAAAATTTTATTCCTGCTAATCCTTTAGTGACTCCTGTACACATCCAACCTGAGTGATATTTTTTGTTCGCTTATGCAATTCTCCGCTCTATTCCTAATAAGCTAGGAGGGGTTATTGGCTTAGTAGGTTCAATTGCTATTTTATTTATTTTGCCTTTTACTCATTTTGCTAAATTCCGATCAATAGCCTTCTATCCTTTAAATCAGATTCTTTTTTGAAGTTGTATTGGAATTTTTCTTATTTTGACTTGAATTGGAGCTTGCCCCGTAGAAGCCCCATATGAGCAAATTGGTCAAGTCTTTACTGTTCTATACTTTATGTATTTTATTATTAATCCTTTAGTACAAATTGCATGAGATAAGATTTTAGATTATTAGTACAACAAAAGTTATTCCTGGGGAAGATTTGTCTTGAAAACAAATCTGAAGTGTTCAATTCACTTAATGGCTTAGCAACAAGAGAAATAGACTCACCTTTGGCTTACAAGACCAACGCTCTTTTTTGAGCTATTATTGCCTACTATTGGCCATAAAATAAGAAATGAGAACATTTTACTTAAGTTTACTTAGCATATTTGGGGTTTTTATAGCATTATTAGCCCTTTCACTCCAGTATAAACACTTATTAAGAATTTTGCTTAGCTTAGAAGCTATTACTATAAATTTGTTTATTATACTTTTCGCTTTATCAACTAATGTTACTTTTAGTGGAGAAACTTCTCTAATTTTAATTACATTAGGTGCTTGTGAAGCCAGTCTAGGCTTAGCAATCTTAGTTGCAGTTATTCGAGCTGAAGGAAATGACTACGTTTCAAGTTTTTCCCTTCATAAATGCTAGGTCTCCTCTTTTTAGGTTCCACTCTTTTATTAATTCCTACTAGAAAATGGTCTTGATATATTAAAATATGATCTTTAGCAGTTGCTAGCTTGATTTCTCTTATTCACTTATTCAATCCTTTTTTTGGGTATGAAGCTATCAATTCTTTACTCGCCTATGACTCTATGTCTACCCTTTTGATTTCTTTAACTTTATGGATCTCCTTAATAATAATGATAGCAAGACAAAATAGTGTGAAAGTGGCCAAAAATAATCATTCAATATTTTCTATGCTTGTTTTATTATTAAATCTAATTTTATTAACAACATTTTTATGTTCTAGAAGTTTATTGTTTTATTTTCTGTTTGAGGCATCCTTAATCCCAACGTTACTTCTTATTTTAGGTTGAGGATATCAACCAGAACGTCTTCAAGCAGGAATATACATGATAATTTATACAGTTGCCGCCTCCCTACCTCTTCTCTTCACAATCCTTTGGGCTGCTCGAGAACTTTTCTCAGGAGAAATATTAATAATTAGAAGATTACGATTACATATATATAGAACCGACTGTTTATGGGCCTGAAATTTTTTAACTTTATTATGTTTTACAGCTTTCTTAGTTAAGTTACCTATATTCACTGTACATCTTTGACTCCCTAAAGCCCATGTGGAAGCCCCTGTTGCAGGATCTATAGTTTTAGCTGCTATCTTACTAAAACTTGGAGGTTACGGTATTTTACGAATTTATCAATTTTTTAACTTTGCATCTTCCCAAATATGTGTGATTATTTTTTCTTTAGCAATTTGAGGGGGTGTAATGACTAGAATTATTTGTTTTCGACAAATCGACTTAAAATCTCTTATTGCTTATTCTTCTATTGGTCATATATCATTAATATTAGCCGGAGCTTTTTCTAATACGTCTTGAGGGTGAAGCGGAGCTCTTGTTCTGATACTATCTCATGGATTTTGTTCTTCTGCTTTATTTGCATTAGCAAACTATACTTACGAAAAAACCCATACCCGTAGTCTATTTTTAAGAAAAGGAATACTCATGCTTCTCCCGGTTCTAGCTATATGGTGGTTTCTCTTCTCTATTATAAATATGGCTGCCCCTCCTAGGATCAATTTACTTGGTGAAATTATAATTTTTCCATCGACAATTTTTAGATCAAAATATTTTTTAATTCCTTTAGGGTTAATAAGGTTTTTAGCCGCTTTATACAGAATATATTTATATACAAGAACTCAGCATGGCGGAAGTCCTAAATTTCTTAAACCTTTTAGTGATTTTAAAGCTTCAGGTTATATATTATTCTTCTTACACTGAATCCCCGGAAATTTTCTTATTTTGAAAAGAGATTTAGTTTCAATATGAATTTAGAGTCAAGTTAGTTTAACTTAAAACATCAGCTTGTGGATTTGAAAATGAAAATTAATTTCACTTGACCTATGTATATCAACTTAAAATCTTCTTCTATTAGTTCAATATTTTTATTGCTTTATAGAGTTTGCCTCTTCCCAGTTAGAATAATGTTTATCATAATGAATTATAATATCATTCTAGAATGATCTATTTTTCAAATAAGATCTTGTACTATAACCTTTATATTTATTCTTGACCCAATTAGCTTAAGATTTAGAAATGTTGTCTGTTTAATTTCAGGTTGTGTAATACTTTTTTCATCTAGATATATGTCACACGATCCTTTCTTAAAACGATTCGTTTGACTAGTAATGTTATTTGTTCTATCTATAAATTTATTAGTCTTTATCCCAAGTCTACCTGCTTTACTTTTAGGTTGAGATGGTTTAGGAATTGTTTCTTTTGCTCTTGTCATTTATTATCAAAACATAAAGTCTCTAGGAGCAGGTATAGTTACAGTTTTAGCAAACCGAATTGGAGATGTTATAATCCTGATTTCAATTGGACTATTAGTTTTGCAAGGTCACTGATCAATTATTTCAATATGAGACTTTTATTTAACTTCTTGAACCGCCTTAACAATTACTTTAGCAGCTATAACTAAAAGAGCCCAAATCCCTTTTTCTAGCTGACTTCCAGCAGCAATAGCTGCCCCTACACCGGTATCTGCTTTAGTTCATTCCTCTACTCTAGTTACAGCTGGAATTTTTCTTATCATTCGTTTTTTCCCCTTTTTAGATTCTATTTCAAGGTTTAAACCAGCCCTTTTATTTATTTCTGTTTTAACTCTCCTTATAGCAGGTATCGGAGCCAACTATGAGAATGATCTTAAAAAAATCATTGCTTTATCTACCTTAAGGCAATTAGGTGTAATAATAATAAGACTAGGTTTAGGAATACCTTATTTAGCCTTATTTCATTTGTATACTCATGCCCTTTTTAAAGCCCTTCTTTTTTTATGTGCTGGCATATTTATTCATAATAGATCAAATACTCAAGATATTCGTCATATAGGAATACTCTTTTCACAAGCACCTCTCACCACAGCCTGTATAAATATTGCCAACCTTTCTTTATGCGGAGCACCCTTTCTTAGTGGATTTTATTCCAAAGATTTAATTTTAGAATTATCTTTGAGTAATCCAACTAGATTTCTCATAGTCTTATTAATTTTTTTAGCCACAGGTATAACTGCGGCATATTCTTTCCGTCTTTCATTTTGTTCTTTATGAGGTTCGGTTAAGGGTGGGTCTTATCACGAAAAACAAGAGCTAGATCCTTATGTTAACTGAGCCACCACAATTTTAGCTTTGGCTGCTCTTGTAGCAGGTTTTGCTTTTCAAAATATTTTTCTAGACTTTAATCCACTACCTTTTATTTTACCTTTTCACTTAAAAATGTTAACTATATTTGTTATCATATCCGGATTATTTATTGCTTTTATTGCATGAGATACTAACTTTAGTAATCAATCTATAACTAAAACAAAATTCTTTTTTTCTACAATATGATTTTTGGCTCCTATCTCTGCACAACCTTTAACTAAATTTTCTATACTTTTAGGTACTAACATTATAAAATCAATTGATATAGGGTGATTAGAAATTTTAGGAGGACAAGGAAGCGCTTTCGTAACATCAGCCTTATCGTCAAACAATCAAAAAATTCAAATTAAGTCCTTCAATTTTTTCATTGCACTTATTTTATTTGTAACAATCCTTTTTTATATAACTCTTTTTGTCCTTTAGCATTGATAGCTTAAAATTAGAGCATAGCACTGAAGATGCTAGAGTGGCAATATCTGCCTCAAAGCAAGCCAGCGCTCGTAAGAGCTGCGCTGGCCAAATCCGGTGCCGAGCGAGCTTAAAATTTTGACAAAACCTGGTCAAATAGGGCCCAATTTTCGTCTGTATGCAGGATTCCCCTTGCGAGTCGAGGCATATTTTAATAGGAAAAACAGCAATAAAAAAATTTACCTACAAATAGACGTCCAAATTGTTAAAAATTAAGATTTTATGTTGAAAAATAGGTTGTAATTTGAACACCTTGTCTTAAAAGTCCTTTTTTTAGAGTAAAAGGCTTTAAACCTAGTAATTATCTAAAAAACAAAAAATGCTATATTTTTTACCCCCCCCTCTGTCCGCCCAGCGATTTTATACTTCAAGGAGCATATTTACCCCTTTTTTCTAGCGTGGGGGGGGTATGTGTTTAATAGTAAACATGTTCTTGTATCTAAGGCCTGTAAGGCCTCATAGATAGAGATAGATAGATAGATATAGATATATATATATATATATATATCTATATCTATCTATCTATCTCTATCTATGAGGCCTTACAGGCCTTAGATACAAGAACATGTTTACTATTAAACACATACCCCCCCCACGCTAGAAAAAAGGGGTAAATATGCTCCTTGAAGTATAAAATCGCTGGGCGGACAGAGGGGGGGGTAAAAAATATAGCATTTTTTGTTTTTTAGATAATTACTAGGTTTAAAGCCTTTTACTCTAAAAAAAGGACTTTTAAGACAAGGTGTTCAAATTACAACCTATTTTTCAACATAAAATCTTAATTTTTAACAATTTGGACGTCTATTTGTAGGTAAATTTTTTTATTGCTGTTTTTCCTATTAAAATATGCCTCGACTCGCAAGGGGAATCCTGCATACAGACGAAAATTGGGCCCTATTTGACCAGGTTTTGTCAAAATTTTAAGCTCGCTCGGCACCGGATTTGGCCAGCGCAGCTCTTACGAGCGCTGGCTTGCTGGAAAGCAGATTAATTAAGGGATATGGCACGGAATCCTTTTCATTTAGTTGAGTTTAGCCCTTGACCTTTAACAGGATCAATGGGAGCTTTATTTCTTACATCAGGACTAGCAGGGTGGTTTCATGGTTATGGTTATATCACTATGGTTTTAGGACTTTTTCTAATTCTTATAACGATAATTCAATGATGACGAGATGTCGTTCGAGAAGCCACTTTTCAAGGTTTTCATACTATTCAAGTTTCTAAAGGCTTACGTTGAGGAATAATTTTATTTATTGTTTCTGAGGTTTGTTTTTTCTTTGCATTTTTCTGGGCCTATTTCCACAGAAGCTTAGCGCCAAGAACTGAGTTAGGGTCATGTTGACCTCCTGCAGGAATCACCCCTTTAAATCCTTTTGAGGTTCCTTTATTAAATACCGGAGTTCTTCTTGCTTCAGGGGTTACAGTAACTTGAGCCCATCATGCTCTTATGGAAGGCGATAATCCTGGGAGTTTACAAAGATTAGCTGCAACTGTAGTACTTGGAATATATTTTACTTTTTTACAAGGTACTGAGTATTACGAAGCTTCATTTACAATCGCAGATGGAGCATATGGTTCTAGTTTTTTCGTAGCTACAGGATTTCACGGTTTACATGTTTTAATCGGAAGAACTTTCTTATTGGTTTGTTTGGTACGTGTTTGGTTACAACATTTTTCTACTGGACATCATTTTGGTTTCGAAGCTGCGGCTTGATACTGACATTTTGTTGACGTTGTTTGATTATTTTTATATCTTAGAATTTATTGATGAGGATGTTAAAACTATAGAATTTAGGTATCTTAGATGACTGAGAAAATAAGTGTTAGATTTTTAATCTAAAAACGGCTGATATATGCCTCTAAGAATTAAAAGACTTGATACTTTAAAATAAAAGACCTGATTTGCATTCAGGTAATAAGTTATGTAAACTTTCGGGTCAGTATAAAAAGCGAGAAATTTGCATATGGTTTCGGCCCGTATCTTGGGGGTGAAAGTCCCTTTTTATATTTTAATTTATTTAAGTAGATGAAAGCCAAAAGTAGAGGCGCCTAGCTGTTAATTAGGAGAATGTAATTTAAGTTACTCATCTAGTTTAATAAATAAAAGAGTACTACGCCGGATGAACGGAAATCATTGATGTTGATTAATATGGGATTATATTTGTCTCTAGTGCTAAAAATGCTAAGAAGATTTATAAGAAGAGTCATTGCACTACTATTATCTGTTGTCGTTATAACATTGGGTTGAGTTTTATCTAAACGGGCTATYAGTGATCGGGAAAAGAGATCCCCTTTCGAGTGCGGGTTTGATCCTATTAAGTCGGCTCGGCTTCCTTTTTCTCTTCGATTTTTTTTGCTGGCTATTATTTTCTTAATTTTTGATGTTGAAATTGTTCTTTTATTTCCAATTTTAGCAAGAATAGTGAGTAGTTTTTCTTTAGGCCTAGTAATTGGAACTTTTACTTTTTTAATTATTCTTATCGTAGGGTTATTTCATGAGTGAAATGAGGGCTCGTTAGATTGAGCTCAGTAGAGAGAAAACTTGGAGTAAAATAGGGCTGCTAACTTTGTTTTGGGTAATTCGATTTTATCCTTTCTCTTATGTTTTCAAGACTTCCTTTTGGGTATATGTTTTTATCAGTAATGGGAATTGGTACCTTACTTTCTGTCTCTTCTATCCACTGACTAAGCATTTGAGCCGGGTTAGAAATTAATTTAATTGGGTTTCTGCCTATGTTAGTTTATCAAAAAAGTGTTTCAGAGAGACAGTCTGCTGTTAAGTATTTTATCATTCAAGCTCTCGGATCTAGCTTTTTAATTTTCGGGAGTTTAATGGTCTTTAATATATCTTTTACTTGAGATGTATTTTCTAAACTTTGTAACCCTAGAATCTTAGGATTCATTATACTAATTTCAGGTTTATGTATTAAGCTTGGGTTATTTCCTTTTCATTATTGATTACCTAGTGTAATAGCTGGACTTCCTTGAGCTTCTTGTTTATTACTAGCAACTTGACAAAAATTTGCTCCTTTATTTTTAGTACTTTGTTTATTAGAATTAAGGGAATCTTATATAATAGCCTTTATCTTTTGTGTTATTAGTGTAGGATCTACTTTGATTGGGGGATTAGGAGGAATAAATCAAACTCAAGTTCGGGCATTATTGGCTTATTCATCAATTAGCCACTTAGGATGAATAATATTTGCTCTTCTTCATTCAGAATGAACTATAAAAATATATTTAGTAATTTACGTATTAATTAGGATTTCTCTATTTATAAGACTTTGATACAGAGATTCCGGAAGAATAAAAAATATAAATAATTTAAAAAATTCTAGAACTAGACAATTAACTATTATGCTTCTTCTCTTGTCATTAGGGGGTCTTCCTCCTTTATTAGGTTTTGTATCTAAATGATTAGTTATTGTAGCAAGGACTACAGGCCCTTGAAGGGTTATAATTTTTGCATTGATTTTAGGCTCTTTAATAAGACTATTTTATTACTTGAGTTTATTTTTCTCATTATTTTTAAGAAGATTGAAAAAATATGGTCTTAATCAGCTAGGAACTAATAATAGATTTATTGTAGTTATTAATACTTTAAATATCACAGGAGGGCTTTTAATTTTATTAGTTGGCTTTCTAAGTTCTGTGTAA